TAACGAGCGGCACTCGTCGAGGTATTTGTGCAAACAGATATAATCCATGTAATCGAAAAAACTCTCAAAATGAAAGAATTTACGAAACAAACTATAAGTATATGAAAGAACCCTTTTTTTGCAACTCCTATGATGCAATTGGAGCTTATCGGCAGAAAAGAATCAATTTAGAGAGTCCTTTGTGGCTTCGGTGGCAATTAGATCAACGCGTTATTGCTTCAAGAGAAGTTCCTATCGAAGTTCACTATGAATCTTTTGGTAACTATCATGAGATTTATGCACACTATCTAATAGTAAGAAGTGTAAAAAAAGAAACTTTTTGTATATATATTCGAACCACAGTTGGTCATATTTCTTTTTATCGAGAAATCGAGGAAGCTATACAAGGTTTTTCTCACGCCTGTTCATATGATACCTAATAATATGGTATTAAAAAAAGTCATTCTAGGATACCCGTGTGACTCTCCGATCCAACTCGGACCATAGTTCCTGACCTAAAATTCTACGCAAATCAAGATCGAGAAAAGGAAGTTTTGCAATCATTGACTCACACTCATTGTCGAATCCCATTCAGCAGAATATGGAGGTACTTATGGCGGAACGGGCCAATCTGGTATTTCACAATAAAGTGATAGATGGAACTGCTATTAAACGACTTATTAGCCGATTAATAGATCACTTCGGGATGGCATATACATCACACATCCTAGATCAAGTAAAGACTCTGGGTTTCCAGCAAGCCACTGCTACATCCATTTCATTAGGAATTGATGATCTTTTAACGATACCTTCTAAGGGTTGGCTTGTCCAAGATGCTGAACAACAAAGTTTGATTTTGGAAAAACACCATCATTATGGGAATGTACATGCGGTAGAAAAATTACGCCAATCTATTGAGATATGGTACGCTACAAGTGAATATTTGCGCCAAGAAATGAATCCTAATTTTCGGATGACGGACCCTTTCAATCCAGTCCATATGATGTCTTTTTCGGGAGCTAGGGGAAATGCATCTCAAGTACATCAATTAGTAGGTATGAGAGGATTAATGTCGGATCCCCAAGGACAAATGATTGATTTACCTATTCAAAGCAATTTACGCGAAGGACTGTCTTTAACAGAATATATTATTTCTTGCTATGGAGCCCGTAAAGGAGTTGTAGATACTGCGGTACGCACATCAGATGCTGGATATCTTACTCGCCGACTTGTTGAAGTAGTTCAACATATTGTTGTACGTAGAACAGATTGTGGCACTATCCGAGGGATTTCTGTGAGTCCTCGAAATAAAAATCGGATGATGTCAGAAAGAATTTTTATCCAAACATTAATTGGTCGTGTCTTAGCAGACGATATATATATAGGTTCCCGATGTGTCGCCTTTCGAAATCAAGATCTTGGGATTGGACTTGTCAATCGATTCATAACCTTTGGAACACAATCAATATCTATTCGAACTCCCTTTACTTGTCGGAGTACATCTTGGATCTGTCGATTATGTTATGGTCGCAGTCCCACTCATGGTGACCTAGTTGAATTGGGGGAAGCTGTAGGTATTATTGCGGGTCAATCTATTGGCGAACCAGGGACTCAACTAACATTAAGAACTTTTCATACCGGCGGGGTATTTACAGGAGGTACCGCCGAACATGTACGAGCCCCTTATAATGGAAAAATCAAATTCAATGAGGATTTGGTTCATCCTACACGTACACGTCACGGACACCCTGCCTTTCTATGTTATATAGACTTGTCTGTAATTATTGAGAGCGAAAATATTATACATAGCGTTACTATTCCGCCAAAAAGTTTCCTTTTAGTTCAAAATGATCAATATGTGGAATCAGAACAAGTTATTGCTGAGATTCGCGAGGGAACGTCCGCTTTTCATTTTAAAGAGCGGGTTCGAAAATATATTTATTCTGACTCAGAGGGCGAAATGCACTGGAGTACTGATGTATCCCACGCGCCCGAATTTACATATAGTAATGTCCATCTCTTACCAAAAACAAGTCATTTATGGATATTATCAGGAGGCTCGTGTGGATATGGTCTAATTCTTTTTTCGATCCATAAAGATCAAGATCAAACGAACATACCCTTTCTTTCCGCCGAAAGAAAATCTATTTCTAGCCTCTCAGTGAATAATGATCAAGCGAGCCCAAAATTTTTAAGTTCGGATTTTTATGATAAAAAAAAATCTGGGATTCCCGATTATTTCGAATTGAATGGAATCGTAGGTACTAGTCATTATAATTTCATATATTCTATTATTTTTCATGAGAACTTGGATTTATTAGCAAAAAGACGAAGAAATAGATTTCTCATTCCATTCCAATCGATTCAAGAGCAAGAGAAAGAGAAAGAATTCATACCGTATTCAGGTATCTCGATTGAAATACCCATAAATGGTATTTTCCGTAGAAATAGTATTTTTGCTTTTTTTGATGATCCTAGATACAGAAGAAAGAGTTCCGGAATTCTTAAATATGGGACTCTAAGGGCGGACTCAATCATCCAAAAAGAGGATATGATTGAGTATCGAGGAGTCCAAAAATTTAAGACAAAATACGAAATGAAAGTCGATCGCTTTTTTTTCATTCCCGAGGAAGTGCATATTTTACCCGAAACCTCTGCCATAATGGTACAGAACTATAGTATCATTGGAGTCAATACACGAATCACTTTAAATATAAGAAGCCAAGTTGGCGGGTTGATCCGAGTGGAGAGAAAAAAAAAAAGGATTGAACTCAAAATATTTTCGGGGGATATCCATTTTCCGGACAAGACAGATAAGATATCTCGACACAGTGGCATCTTGATACCGCCCGGAAGGGGAAAAACAAACCCTAAAGAATCCAAAAAATTGAAAAATTGGATTTATGTCCAACGGATCACACCAACCAAGAAAAAGTTTTTTGTTTTGGTGCGGCCCGTAGGCACCTATGAGATAGCGGATAGTATAAATTTGGCAACACTCTTCCCACAAGATCTCTTTCGGGAAAAGGATAATATTCAACTTCGAGTTTTCAACTATATCCTTTATGGAAATGGCAAACCAACTCGAGGAATTTCTGATACAAGTATTCAATTGGTTCGAACTTGTTTAGTCTTGAATTGGGACCAAGACAACAAAAATTCTTCCCTCGAGGAGGTCCGTGCTTTTTTTATTGAAGTAAGTACAAAGGGTTTGATTCGAGATTTCATAAGAATTGGCTTAGTGAAATCCAATATTTCGTATATAAGAAAAAGGAATAATCCGCCAGATTCGGGATTGATCTCTACAGATCACATCAACCCGTTTTATTCGAGTTCTCCCAAGGCTTTTATTCTTCAACAATCATTTAGACAAAATCACGGAACTATTCGTCTGTTCTTAAATAAAAATAAGGAATCCCAATCTTTGTTAATTTTATCATCCTCTAATTGTTTTAGAATAGGTCTATTTAATCATGTAAAATATCACAATGTGATAAACCAACCAATAAAAAAAAATCCTCTAATTACAATTAAAAATTCGTCGGGCCCCTTAGGAACAGCCATTCCAATTTCGAATTTTTATTCATTTTTGCCTTTACTAACTTATAATCAGATCTCTGTAATTAAATATTGTCAACTTGATAACGTAAAATATATAATTCAAGTAATTAACTCTTATTTAATCGACGAAAACGGAAGAATTTTTAATCTAGATCGATACAGTAACGTTGTTTTGAACCCATTCAAATTGAATTGGTATTTTCTTCATCAAAATTATCATCATAATTATTGTGAGGAAACGTCCACAATAATAAGTCTTGGACAATTTTTTTGTGAAAATTTATGTATAGCAAAAAAAGAACCACACCTAAAATCGGGTCAAGTTTTAATTGTTCAAAGGGATTCTATAGTAATAAGATCCGCTAAGCCCTATTTGGCTACTCCGGGAGCAAAAGTTCACGGGCATTACAGAGAAATTCTTTACGAAGGGGATACATTAGTTACATTTATATATGAAAAATCGAGATCCGGCGATATAACACAAGGTCTTCCAAAAGTAGAACAAGTGTTAGAAGTCCGCGCGATTGATTCAATATCGCTGAACTTAGAAAAGCGGATTAAGGGTTGGAACAAATGTATAACACGAATTCTTGGAATTCCTTGGGGATTCTTGATTGGTGCTGAGCTAACTATAGTGCAAAGTCGTCTTTCTTTGGTTAATAAGATTCAAAAGGTTTATCGATCCCAGGGGGTGCAGATTCATAATAGGCATATCGAAATTATTGTACGTCAAATAACATCAAAAGTTTTGGTTTCAGAAGAGGGAATGTCTAATGTTTTTTTACCTGGAGAACTTATTGGATTGTTACGAGCAGAACGAACGGGGCGTGCTTTAGAAGAAGCAATCTGTTACCGAGCCATTTTATTAGGAATAACTCGAGCATCTTTGAATACTCAAAGTTTTATATCCGAAGCAAGTTTTCAAGAAACTGCTCGAGTTTTAGCAAAAGCTGCTCTTCGGGGTCGTATCGATTGGTTGAAAGGCCTGAAAGAAAATGTTGTTCTAGGGGGGATGATCCCCGCCGGGACCGGATTCAACAAAGGATTGGTGCATTCTTCACGGCAACATACCAACATTCTTTTGGAAAAAAAAACAAAGAATTTATCTTTATTCGAGGGAGATATGAGAGATATTTTATTCTACCACAGGGAATTTTTTGACTCTTCTATTTAAAAATAAAAAAATAAGCCTTTTCTAGGATTTAATAATTTCTAATAGCGTATTCCTATTTTGAATTTCATTTTTTGTTATTTGCTGTAGTCATTTGCTTTGGTAATTTGTTAACACTAAATTATTAAAGATAATAATGAATACAAAATAATGGCTCGGCTCATGCATAAATGGCCATTCCCGGTCCAAGAGAAGGTTCCATCGGAACAAAATTTTATTTTAGTTTGGGGGACCCCCCCTTTTTTAAGTGTGAAAAGAAATGACAAAAAGATATTGGAACATCGATTTGGAAGAGATGATGAGAGCAGGAGTTCATTTTGGACATGGTACTAGGAAATGGAATCCTAGAATGGCACCTTATATTTCTGCAAAGCGTAAAGGGATTCATATTATAAATCTGACTAGAACTGCTCGTTTTTTATCAGAAGCTTGTGATTTAGTTTTTGATGCAGCAAGTAGGGGAAAACAATTTTTAATTGTTGGGACAAAAAATAAAGCAGCTGATTTAGTGTCACGGGCTGCAACAAGGGCTCGATGCCATTATGTTAATAAAAAGTGGCTCGGCGGTATGTTAACAAATTGGTCCACTACAGAAAAAAGACTTCATAAGTTTAGGGACTTGAGAACTGAACAAAAGACAGAGGGGTTCAACCGTCTTCCGAAAAGGGATGCAGCTGTGTTGAAGAGACAATTATCTCGCTTGGAAACATATCTAGGCGGGATTAAATATATGACAGGATTGCCTGATATTGTAATCATCGTCGATCAGCAAGAAGAATATACAGCTCTGAGAGAGTGTATAACTTTGGGAATTCCAACCATTTCTTTAATCGATACAAATTGTAATCCCGATCTTGCGGATATTTCTATTCCAGCAAATGATGACGCTATAGCTTCAATTCGATTCATTCTTAACAAATTAGTATTCGCAATTTGTGAGGGTCGTTCTAGCTATATACAAAATTCTTGATTAATAATAAGATAAATAAATCAAATTTTTTTTGAGGGAGGGGCTCCCTGTATTTCGATTTCTAAAATCGGTTACTACTCCTAAATCGTACAAAAGAAAAAGAGATAAAACAACAGGGAATATTGTGTGATTAGTTTAGTTGGTATCCAAAACTAAAATAAAAAATTCAAATAAATAAGTAAAAAGGGGGGGGTCTTGAATCAAAACAATTTAAAGTTCTTATTTCTCTCAGAGGGCAATATGAATGTTTTATCATGTTCCATCAACACACTAATAAAAGAAGGGTTATATGAGATATCGGGTGTAGAAGTAGGCCAACATTTTTATTGGCAAATAGGGGGGTTCCAAGTTCATGCGCAAGTCCTTATTACTTCTTGGGTTGTAATTGCTATCTTATTAGGTTCCGCAGTTCTAGCGGTTCGCAATCCACAAACCATTCCAACTGATGGCCAAAATTTTTTTGAATTTGTCCTTGAATTCATTCGAGACGTGAGTCAAACCCAGATTGGTGAAGAATACGGTCCATGGGTTCCCTTTATTGGAACCCTGTTTTTATTTATTTTTGTTTCTAACTGGTCAGGAGCCCTTTTACCGTGGAAAATTATCCAGTTACCTCAAGGGGAGTTAGCAGCACCAACGAATGATATAAATACGACGGTTGCTTTAGCTTTACTTACCTCAGTAGCATATTTTTATGCGGGTCTGAGCAAAAAAGGATTGGGGTATTTCAGTAAATACATTCAACCAACTCCAATTCTTTTACCCATTAACATCTTAGAAGATTTTACAAAACCCCTATCACTTAGTTTTCGACTTTTCGGAAATATATTAGCCGATGAATTAGTAGTTGTTGTTCTTGTTTCTTTAGTACCTTTAGTGGTTCCTATACCTGTCATGTTCCTTGGATTATTTACAAGCGGGATTCAAGCTCTCATTTTTGCCACTTTAGCTGCGGCTTATATAGGTGAATCTATGGAGGGTCATCATTAACTATTTTTTTTTTCAAATATTCGTTTTTAGGTTAGCCCAATTCCCAATTATAGAATAGTTGGTTTACGTTATGTAAGAAACACTTGTATATGTGATATTTGATATTGACTAGGTATATATGAGTTAAAGATCTATATAATCTGCCCCACTACTTTTGTGAATTTTGATTTAGATAAGGATTCGATTAGAAGTTCGTCCTTTTTATCTGTGAATTGGCTAAAAAAAAAACGAAGAATTCAAAGAGTGGATAGGAACTCATATAAAAATAATTCTTCTGATTCAAGAATATAATTATATTATTTCAATTAAAGTTTTTGGTTATTTTAGCTGGATGAATCTTAGTGATGACTTAATTCTAATTAAGTCCTAAGTCATTGGATGATTGTATCATTAACTATTTCTTTATTTTGGTGTGAGGAACTTATCATGAATCCACTGGTTTCTGCTGCTTCGGTTATTGCTGCTGGGTTGGCTGTTGGGCTTGCTTCTATTGGACCTGGAGTTGGTCAAGGTACAGCTGCGGGTCAAGCTGTCGAAGGTATCGCAAGACAACCTGAGGCAGAAGGAAAAATACGAGGTACGTTATTGCTTAGTTTGGCTTTTATGGAAGCTTTAACAATTTATGGCCTGGTTGTAGCATTAGCGCTTTTATTTGCGAACCCTTTTGTTTAATCCTAGAAATCAGAAAATTCTGAACTTTTTTTTTAATTCTATCAAGATTTAACTCCTACAATTATTCATTGAGACAACAACCCTTGGGAAGGACTAATTTGAGGATGGGGAATTAGCACATCGATTCGCTTTCTTCCTTCCCCTTATTCTTTTAGTT